AGTAATTAAATAGAATCTTAGAATATAATATATTATGTAGAATATATGATGATTATGATTACACAATTACCGCTTGTATAATATAGAATAGGCTTTTCTTAGATTTATATTTACTATAGGGATAATATCAAACTACCTACCAATGAAGTAGTATGATTAATACATCAAAGATTTTGGGGAAAGGTATGAAACAATTGAAAAAAAAAGAAGTGGTACTGGAATCATTTGACCTATATGCGCAAATGGAATTCGGGCAAATCTTCCCCCGGAGTAGAACAAGAACCTAAAAGAATTGAAAGGCCCCATTCAGGAACAAGAAAATTACATCGTAATTTGAATTTCGATGAAACAATACATCAATGAGAAGTTAGTTCAATAAGTTCATAAAATTCTTTTTGATTTTCTACATTATAGAATAGAGGTAAGGAGAAGGGGCAAAACTCATTAAAAAAAAAGAAATAGGATTGGAATCGACACATTGATTTTTTTCACAATTCTTTTGAACCGTATGCATCCAAAGGTGCACGTACGGTTCCTCAGGGATACAATTTTATCCTAATCAACCGACTTCATCGAGAAAGATTACTTTTTTTAGGCCAAGAGGTTGATAGCGAGATCTCGAATCAAATTGTTGGTCTCATGGTATATCTCAGCATAGAAGATGATACTAGGGATCTTTATTTGTTTATAAATTCTCCAGGTGGATGGGTAATACCAGGAATAGCCATTTATGATACTATGCAATTTGTGTTACCAGATGTACATACAATATGTATGGGATTAGCCGCTTCAATGGGATCTTTCATTCTGGTCGGAGGAGAAATTACCAAACGTCTAGCATTCCCTCACGCTTGGCGCCAATGAGTTTTTTTTATTTGAGAAAAAAAAAGAATACTATGCCTTCGCTGTATCGAATATGAATTAAATAAAGAATAAGTAATAATAGCATGGCACTTCAAGTTCGATATGAACAAACCATTATTGTTTTTTTTTAACATGAGATTTTGTATCGAAATAGTAGTATGAAAGAAGGGTTATTCCCAATTTGATTTTCTGTGTCAAGCAAGAGTCAATTTCAGCGTCACAAACCATTATTCTTCCACAACAGAAGTCTCTTTCTTATTTTTCTGTTATGAGAGAGTAAAGAATAAAAAAAATGGAAAAAATCATTTTTTCCTTCTTAGATCTTATCAAAAAGAAACTTTGGGATTGCTAAACCACAGACGAGATAAATATATAAAGCAACAGAACCATCATAGTATCTTTTTAACTACTACGAAAGGAAGGGTGGTAAATGGATCATTTAATAATTTGGATCATATAGGTTCTATTTATTCTTTTCGATAAAAGAAATTCTATCAAAAAAAGAAAATCCATTGCAGAGCCGTATGCAATGTACAAAAGATGCCTGTACGGTTGTTTAATTCTATTTTTTTATTGTTATTTTGATTCCCCCTTACTTTAATCCATCCAATCGTGCGATATATAGATAGAAGAACCATTCATGATGTTATATCAATATCATCAGGGTTATGATTCACCAACCTGCTAGTTCTTTTTACGAGGCACAAGCAAGGGATTTTATCCTGGAAGCAGAAGAACTATTGAAGCTTCGCGAAACTCTCACAAAAGTTTATGTACAAAGAACGGGCAACCCTTTATGGGTTATATCCGAAGATATGGAAAGGGATGTTTTTATGTCAGCAACAGAAGCTCAAGCTCATGGCATCGTTGATCTTGTCGCGATCGAAAATGAAAATACTGGGAATTCCATATAAAAATACGAATTACTTTTCAAAAATTACGTGTGAATAGAAATCATTCATAATCATTAATCATCCGGTTAAGATCGATCTAAGCCAACCCGCTCTATTCTATCTAGAATGAGATTCTATAGACACACCATGCCAACCATTAAACAACTTATTAGAAACGCAAGACAGCCAATAAGAAATGTCACGAAATCTCCCGCTCTTAGAGGATGTCCTCAGCGTCGAGGAACATGTACTAGGGTGTATGTGCGACTCGTTAAGTTCAGATCATGAGTTTGAAGAAATGCAAAAATTTTTTCCGGTATCAACGACCACTACCAATGAATTAGGATAGATAGGGTGGAACACGGCCTTTTGATTGACTAGTATCAAGATCTATTATCTACCTAATTATGTTATGAATTTATGGTTTCTATTGGTGCAAATCCAATCACTCCGTTTGAGATGAGAAGGAATTCTCCATTGGTAACAAATAGTTACCATTAAGCGGAGGAAAAAGGTTATGCTCCTATTCCTTTTCTTGAAAAAAAAACGGACTAACAAGGTCAGCTACCTAGCCAACTTTCAGAATTAAATACCGTCACTGTATGGATAGCTTTTTTGTGAAAAGGACTATTACTTTAGAATTAGAATTGAAAAAAGAATTCTAATTTAAAATGGATGGGTAGAGCCAAAGAGTGTGAACTATACAAGTTCACAAGAAATTTTGATGAAATGAAAGAAGAGGCTCCGGTGTATAGAGAGGACCTCACCGTTTCAGAAGTTGCCATAGAAACGAGAAAACCCACTATTCTTTTTTCTTTAGTAGCAGTCGAATTTCTTATTTCTAGGCGAGATACCTTGAAGAAAGAAAAAATCGTGGTCGGGAAGGTCATAGTCGCAAAAGCCATTGGAATTTATATTTTATATATCGGAAGAATCCGTTTTGTTATTAATCGACCGGAAGAAAAGGATGACTGAAAGAAGAGAAATCAATTAGTTATTCAATAAAGTTTCATTTGATTCAATGACCAGAGTTAAACGAGGATATACAGCTCGGAGACGTCGAAAAAAGATTCGTTTATTTGCATCAACCTTTATAGGGGCTCATTCAAGACTGACCCGAACGACTACTCAACAAAGAATGAGAGCTTTGATTTCTTCTCATCGAGATAGGAGCAGGAAAAAGAGAGATTTTCGTCGTTTGTGGATCACTCGGATAAATGCGGTAACTCGTGAGGATAGGCTATTCTATAGTTATAGCCTCTTCATCCACAATCTGTACAAAAGACAATTGCTTCTGAATCGTAAAATACTTGCGCAAATAGCCCTATCAAATAAGAATTGTTTTGATATTATTTCAAAGAAAATTATCAATTAAAAAGAAAAGAATACAAATCAAATAAAGGAATAAAAGAATCTTAATAGAATCTATTATACAGGAAAAAAGAATGATTGAAACAGGATTTCCCGGAGAATGGACTCCGGGAAGATAGAATAAAAAGAAATTAATATTTGAGTAGTAGGAAGAAACGAACATCTTTCAAGAAAAAAAGATTTCTTCCCCATTTTTCCTTTTTTATAATACAAGAATCAAATCTGGATCCTAGTTTTTTTTTCGAGCAAAACATTAATATGAGTTTGAGTTCCGATTGGAGTTTTGAAGAGTATATCTATTTAGTATTTATTTTTGGTTCTAGGACCAGTAGTTCTAGGAATCGACTCCACTCTCTCCAATTGTTTCTCATTATTACGAAAAGGTAACAAAGATAAAATACGAGCTTGTTTTATAGCAATAGTAATTAATCGTTGTTGTTTCAAAGTCAACCTATTCGTCCGTCTAGATAAGATTTTTCCTTGTTCACTAAGAAATCGACTAATTAAACTCATGTTTCTATAATCGATTCGATCCCCCGATCCGATTGGGGGTAAACGCCTACGAAAAGATCGCTTGGATTTACGAAAAGGTTGTTTGGATTTATCCATGGTTTGCTTATTCCTTGTTTGTTTATTCCTTCGATATAAAATAGAATCCTCTTTTTTTCTTATTCATTTCAGATTCGACCAAAATAGGATTGGGTTTGTATTATATATGTTAAGATGTAAAGTTCTTACTCTTCCCACTACTTGGAAAAATCAAACACGAATTCTTTTCTATCTATTTCTTTATTTCCCCATGAATCGTATACTTTTGACAATAGCGACAAAATTTTCTAAATTCTAGTCGATTGGGTGTATTGTGTCGATTCTTTTGAGTAATATATCTAGAAATGCCCAACAATTCTTTATTGACACCCTTTCGAACACAACAGGTACATTCCAAAATCACTATAATTCTAATATCTTTACCCTTGGCCATGAACCTCCTTTTCATTTTGGATCGACTTCGTTCGCTATGGAATTTCTAACTATTTTCTTTTTTTTAATTCTTAGAATTCGAATGACTTCGAAGTACTATAATCTAAAATAGAATTACTAGAATAACTATAATATTCTAAATAGAAAGAAAAAGAGTCATATTCATTAATAGAAGAATATTAAGAATATCGTAATAATTAATTAATACAATTTTTTTCTAACTATGAATCATTTCTATACTAATCTCAGTATTTTCTTCTTTCTATATTAGAATTTCGTGGAACCGTCCCTAGACTGGATCCACATTTCCATTTTTTCCCCAAAAATTTCACTTTATTTTGACTGAGATTCAATACACTCTTTCTTTTTTTTTAGGATAGATTATAGGATATAAAAGAAAAAGAATTTAGAGCCATGTTACGTAAAATTCTATCTCAAATCTTCTTCATTTTTTATCAATACAAGAATTTCATCAGGATGAAAAAAAGGGGAATGACAAGGCATCTGGAAATAAACGATTAATTTCTATCAATAGACCTGCTAAAGACCCAAACCATAAAGTGGTTAACACAGGTGCCGTTGAGAGATATGTTTTTATATCTCGCATTGAAAATCCTCCTTCTTCTTTTATTTTATATTTTTTTCTTATTTCTTTTCTTTGTATTGTATATTGTAAAAATTGTATATTGTAATACATATATAATCCTAGTTCGCTATTCTAATAAAGAGATCATAGATAATCCGATATTTTCATTTTAGTTCAAGATCATTTGTTTTTGCTTAAAATGAAATTAGAATTAGGAATTACTAACTAAAATGCATATGTACAATGACCCAGCAGATTCAATTTTGCCGCCCCCTAAAAAAAATGACAAGAACATTCTCTACCTA